TGTAAAATCAGCTATGAAGCTAATGAGTTCATACCTCATTTATGGTTATATATTAATGCCTGCGGCTTTAGGTTTGATAGTAGTATATGTAGTTAGTTTTTTGTTAGTTATGGGTGGGGGGGAGTGAATTTTTATTTGAATGGGGTTGGAGATTAACATGATTAGTTTTATTTCTTTGGTGAGAAATAAATTTAGCTCTGTAAGAATGGAGGTTATGTTTAAGTATTTTTTTATTCAGAGATTATCTTCGGTGGTCTTTTTAGGGTCTGTATATTGGGATATAAGTTATAGTATTAGTATATGTGTCTTAATAATAAAATTAGGTTTAGGTCCTTTTTATTTTTGGGTTCCTTCTGTAATAAGTGGCCTTTCTTGAGCAGCTTGTTATGTTTTGGTGACATTTCAAAAGGTTTTGCCATTGTATTTGTTGACGATATTCAATCATTGGGCAATATGGTGATTTTCTTTTTTTTCTTTATTTGTGGGCATGATGGGTGCAATAAATAGAAGAAGATTAAGGAAGTTAATGGCGTTTTCTTCTGTTAATCAGGGAGGGTGAATGATTGTGAGTATATTAATCAGACAAAACTTATTACTTTTATATCTTTTAGTGTATATGATGTTAATGTTGCCTTTTTTTATATTTTTAAATGAAAGAAAAATAGAGTATCTAGTTGATATTTCTTCAAATGGGGGTAAATTTAAGTTTTTTCTGTATTTATTTAATATTGGGGGGCTACCTCCAATATTAGGGTTTTTCTTAAAGCTAATAGTCCTTTTTTATGCTATAAAATATGATCTTTTAATGGCTTTTTTTTTAGTGTTATCTTCGGTTTATATATTATATATTTATATGCGCATGTTATTTGATAGTTTGTTGAGATCTGGGTATTTATTATCTCATGGGTTTTATAGTATTGGTAGTGTGGCGGAGAGTTTTTTTTTGTTTTTAAACTTGTTGGGAGTTACAATTATAGGATTGTTTGTGTATTGTTGTGATTTGTGATAGTTTAAAGTAGGATAAGTATTCTATTAGCTTTCAAAGTTAAAGGTGAGAAATATGAATTTACAGTTCATCATCAAATGATTTTATAACTTTGAGCTTGCATCTCAATATTTTCTAAACTATATTACTGCGATGAATTTATTCTACTAACCATAAGGATATTGGCACTCTTTATTTAATTTTTGGGTTGTGGGCTTCTGTTTTAGGGACTGCTATAAGAGTTATTATTCGAGTTGAGTTAGGGCAAGTAGGAAGATTACTGGGTGATGACCATCTGTACAATGTAATTGTGACTGCGCATGCTTTAGTCATGATTTTTTTTATGGTTATACCAATTTTAATTGGAGGATTTGGTAATTGGCTGGTACCGTTGATGTTAGGTGCGCCGGATATAGCGTTTCCTCGTATAAATAATTTAAGATTTTGGTTGTTACCTCCTTCGTTAATTTTGTTGTTGTTATCGTCATTAAATGAAGTGGGAGCGGGAACGGGGTGAACAATTTACCCTCCTTTAAGAAGAGTTATTGCGCATGCAGGGGCTTCTGTGGATATAGCGATTTTTTCACTTCATTTAGCAGGGGCTTCTTCTATTATGGGGGCTATTAATTTTATTACTACTATTATCAATATGCGGKTAAAGGGGATTAGTATAGAAAAAGTGCCCTTATTTGTTTGATCTGTCCTTATTACGGCGGTGCTTCTTCTCTTATCTTTGCCGGTTTTGGCTGGGGCTATTACTATGTTGTTGACTGATCGAAATTTTAACACATCTTTCTTTGACCCCGCAGGAGGGGGAGATCCAATTTTGTTTCAGCATCTGTTTTGATTTTTTGGTCATCCCGAAGTGTATATTCTTATTTTACCAGGATTTGGTATTGTCTCTCATATCATTAGCTATTCTGCAGGTAAGCGAGAGCCTTTTGGTGTATTAGGCATAATCTATGCTATAGCTGGGATTGGCGGCATAGGTTTTGTAGTTTGGGCTCATCATATATTTTCTGTTGGTATGGATGTAGACACGCGTGCGTATTTTACTGCGGCGACGATAGTAATTGCTGTCCCCACAGGAATCAAAATTTTTAGCTGGATAGCCACATTGCATGGGGCTTATTATAAGTTTAACAGTTCTTTATTGTGAAGAATGGGGTTTATTTTTTTGTTTACTTTGGGGGGTATCACTGGAGTAGTATTGGCTAATTCTTCTTTAGATATTGTTTTGCATGATACTTATTACGTTGTGGCGCATTTTCATTATGTTTTAAGAATGGGTGCTGTGTTTACTATCATAGCAGGCATAACTTATTGATTTTCTTTGTTCTTTGGTGTCAGTTTAAATGAAAATTTGGCTAAGTTGCAATTTTTTGTTATATTTGTTGGTGTTAATTTAACATTTTTCCCTCAGCATTTTTTGGGGCTGAACGGAATACCCCGGCGGTATAGTGATTATCCTGATGCATATTTTTTTTGAAATATAGTTTCTTCTTTAGGCTCTGTAATATCATTGTTTGGTGTCTTATTATTTATTTATATCGTATGGGCTAGATTGGTTGATAAGAATTATTATAGAGGGTATTATATTAGATCTTCTTTAGAGTGGCAGTGTAGTATTCCTCCGCTAGAGCACACTTATAATCAGTTAGTTATAATCACTAAAAATTTTGCCGGTTTGAGGTTCTTTATACTTTCATAATAGTGTGTCGCCTGTTATGGAGCAGTTAATTTTTTTTCATGATCATGTAATGGTTATTATATTGTTAGTAATAGTATTAGTAGGGTATTTGTTAGTTAACAGAATAGCTATTAAATTTTATAGTTTGGCGTTAATAAATAATCAGGAGGTGGAAAGAATTTGAACGTTGCTACCTGCTGTTTTTTTATTACTTATTGCGTTTCCTTCTTTACGGTTGCTTTATTTGATAGAGGAGATAGATAGACCAGAGATTACTTTAAAAGTCTTAGGGCACCAATGGTATTGGGAATACGAATATTCTGATTTTAACAACATAGAGTTTGAGTCTTATATAGAAAGAAATTCGTTATTTCGTTTATTAAATGTTGATAATTCCGTTATTTTTCCGGTTAATTCTAATATTCGGGTGATTGTTTCTTCTGAGGAGGTCATTCATTCTTGGACTGTTCCGTCCTTGGGAGTTAAGGCTGACGCTATTCCGGGGCGGTTGAATCAATTGTTATTATTTTTTAATCGAGTTGGCTGTTATGTTGGGCAATGTTCTGAAATTTGTGGTGCTAACCATAGATTTATGCCTATTTTTATTGGGGTTGTTACACGGGATGCTTTTTTAAACATGTAGTGTGAAAGCCAATAGGTGTTAGTCTCTTAAATTAATAATGAAGTAGTTAAGTTAATTCTAATTTGTCAAGTTAGGGATGATAGTATTCCTCAATTAAGTCCTTTAATATGAGTATTTTCTTTTTTGATGATTTTATTTTTTTTGTTTGGATTAATTTTGTTGGAAAGAAATTTTAAGCATACCGATAAAAATGTTAGTTCTAGCTTAAATAAAAGTTTTGTTGCCTTGAAATGATAATGAGATTGTTTTCTGTATTTGACCCAGTAGTTTTTAGTCTGCAGCTTAATTGAATATCTATATTGCTTGTTTTTTTGTTTTTTCCGTTCAGTTATTTTTTCAGTGTTAGAAATGTGGTAAGTGTAAAAAAAATATTTTTGTGTATAATTAAGATATCGTTTCGAGAGATAGCATCTAGTGATCATTTAGGTTTGTCTATAATAGCTACAGTTATTTTTTTCTTTTTAATTTTAGCTAATTTGTTAGGTTTATATCCGTTTGTGTTTTCTTTTACTTCTCACCCTTTGTGTACTTTAGGGTGAGGAATAGTTATGTGGCTTAGATTTATAATAATAGGGTGATTAAAGAATTTTAAACACAGAGCAGCTCATTTGGTGCCTTTAGGGTGTCCTATTATTTTAGCTCCAATTTTAGTATTTATTGAGATTATTAGTCATTTGATTCGCCCAATCACTATTTCTATTCGTTTGGCGGCTAATATTATGGCCGGGCATTTAATTGTTGGATTGCTTTCTAGAATTAGTAGTTTAAGAATGACTAGAATGATGATTTCTGTTTTTTTTCAGAGAGTCCTTATAGTGCTAGAAATTTCTGTGGCGGTTATTCAAGGTTTTGTTTTTAGAATTTTGTTGGTGCTATATGCTTTAGATTTTTATTAATTTTGACAATTTTTCATCCTTATCATATTGTATCTGTTTCTCCTTGGCCGTTGTTGTCTGCTTTAAATATTTTATTAGCGATGTTAGGGCTAATTAAAATGTTTTTGTTAGCTGGCGTTGATTTATTTTATTTAGCTATGATTAGTTTATTAGTTAGAGTGACTCTTTGGTGACGCGATGTTATTCGGGAGAGAACTTTTCATGGAGAACACACATTGACGGTAATGAGTGGTCTAATAATCGGAATATTGTTATTTATTTTATCAGAAGTTTTCTTTTTTTTATCTTTTTTTTGGGCTTTCTTTCATTCTAGATTGAGACCTTCTTTAGAGATTGGGAGTATTTGACCTCCGACTGGGCTTATTCCTTTAGACACGTTTCAAGTGCCGTTATTAAATACAGTGATTTTGTTGGGGTCTGGTGTGTCTGTGACTTGGGCGCATCAAAGTTTGTTAAATAGGAATAATTACAATATTAAGCTTTCCTTGATGTTGACTTGACTGCTAGGAGCTTATTTTTTATTTTTACAATATATAGAGTACAAAATGGCTATGTTTTCTATTTCTGACTCTGTGTTTGGTTCAGTTTTTTTTGTGTCCACTGGGTTTCATGGGATTCATGTTATGATCGGTTCTTTATTTTTGATAGTCATATGACTACGGGTTTTTCAAATGCATTTTTCTAGAAGACATCATTTTGGTTTTGAGGCTGCAGCCTGATATTGACATTTCGTAGATGTGGTTTGATTATTTTTGTTTTCTGTTGTTTATTGATGGGGGGGGTAATTTATAAGTTTTTACGTTTAATTTCCAATTAAAATAAGATAAAAATTTATTTTTTCTTGTCGTTATTAATTTTAGTTGTGGTGATGTTAATATATTTACTAATGCTTATGCTGGAGTGAAGGATAGAAGGGCATGATAATGTTTTGTCCCCTTACGAATGCGGATTTGAGACTTTGTCTTTGACTCGTTATAATTTTTCTTATCGGTTTTTTTTGATCGCTGTATTATTTTTAATTTTTGATGTAGAGATTGTTCTTATGTTTCCTGTTCCGTTTGTAAATATAATCATCTCAAGAATGACTTTCTTGTTCTTATTTGTGATAATCTTGTTATTGGGGTTGGTTTATGAGATAAGCTTTGGCACCTTAAGATGAATAAAATAATCGTATCTAAGGCTTAAACTTAGCGCAATAATCTGCCAATAGGCCCTACCCCCCTTCAGCCCGAAATTTCGGGCTGAATAGGGCCTGGTTCAAAATAGCTATTACAGTGTTCTTAATGTTAATAAGAAAGGTGAGGGGGGTAAAAATTGACTTGCAATCAATTAAAGAATAAGTTTAATAAAGCTGCTAACTTTAGTTTAGTGAAAACTACTTTTATTTAGGTAGCTAAGGCATCTTGATTTCGACTCAGGGGTATTTAAGTTTTAAACATCATTATTTCAAAATGAAGAAGGTCTTTTTATCTTCAATAAAATGCTGTGTAGCTGTTATTATAAAGTAAAATTAGTGGAGTTAAAATTATTATTATGGCGATAAACATAAGAGTTATTAGCGTTGAAGTAGTCAATTTTGAGAAAACGATATTAACGTTGTTGGTATAATTTACTGATAGATTTTCGTGTCAGGAGAGATCTAGATTTTTTGTTAAAGTTCTGAGTTTTGTTAGTGATGTAAAAGGAGCTCTTCTGATGTTGGATAAAAGTCATAATCTTAATGAGGTTTTTCCTACAGATGTATAAATTTTTTTTTTAAATTCTGATATTGATCCTAATAATAGTCCCGTTATAATTATTAAAGGGATGACTATTTTTAAGAGTATGGGGGTGATTAAAGATGGGGTAGGGGCTAGGAATCATGATAATAATGCCCCTAAAAAAATGGAGAATGACACTATTGTTAAAATTGCAGTTAGTATCGAGTTATTGTTGGAAAATCTCAGTTCTGTCAATGTATTTTTGTGTTTGGTTACTATGAAAATTAATCGTATTGAGTATGATGCGGTTAGCCCAGCTGCTGTCATTATTAATAAAGTTATGAAAAAGTTGAAGTTAGAAGAAAGTATAGATTCTAAGATTATATCTTTTGAATAAAAGCCTGATATAAATGGCAGTCCTATTAAAGCTATGTTAGTGATACCTAAAGTAGATGCTAATAAGGGGGAACTCAAAGTTATTAAATTTATTATACGTGAATCTTGGTAAGCTACAGAAAAAATTAAGAAACCGGCGCATAAAAATAATGTGGATTTAAACAAGGCATGTGTAAGTAAGTGAAAGAAAGCGATATTTATTTTTTTTAATGAGATTACATACATTATTATAGCGATTTGTCTTAAAGTTGATAAAGCGATAATTTTTTTTAAGTCTTTTTCTCAGTTTGCGGATAAGCCTGATACAAATGTGGTAATAATAGCTAATGATGACAGGATGGAAAATAATATAACGTCTGAAGAATTGAAGGTTCGAATAAGGATGTATACCCCCGCTGTTACTAGGGTAGAGGAGTGAACTAAAGCGGAGATAGGTGTGGGAGCAGCTATTGCTTCTGGTAGTCAGGCTGAAAATGGAATTTGGGCTCTTTTAGTAAATGAAGCTAATATAATTAATAAAATTGCTAATGTTGAGTAAAAGTTGTTTATTCAGTAATTAAAGTCTCCTGTTATGAATATTGTTCTGATAGAAAATAGGATTAAGATATCTCCGACTCGATTGGATACAATTGTGATAGTCCCTGATTTGGCTGATTTTTGGTCTTGGTAAATTATAACTAATACGTAAGATGACAAGCCTAGTCCGTCTCATCCTAGTAATATAAATAAGATGTTGTCTCTTATAATCAGTAGGATTATAGAGATTACAAAGAGGAGTAATGTGGTAAGGAATCGCGGTTTTTCGGTGTTTCTAATGTAAGTGTTGCTGAATAAAAGGATGGCGGAGGTAATCATTATTACTGTAGAAATAAATATTGTTGATATTCAATCTATTATAATTCTTACATTAAATGTTCATGAGTAAAGTCTTATAATGTTAAATCTTAAAAATAATATTATTCTTTTAAATAAAAAATATATGCTAATTAGTAATAAAATTAGTGCCGCGGATAAAAATAATAAAGATATTACTAAAATTAGTTTATTTTTGATACCACAAATCAATGTTTTAAACTTAGTATAGTTATAAGGTTATTAAATTTATTTTCAAAGAAGCACAAAATAACGGAATTATGTGGATTAAAATAGTTAAAAGGTATTTTTTATTTATATTACTATTGTTTAGCGAGAAGGAGCTTTTATAGTGGGAAAAGGTCATGTATAATAAAATACAGAACGATGCAGTTGTTAATGAGGAAATAAAAATTATAGCTATAGAAAATCAGTTTCAGGATAAGATACTGTTAATAATTAAGATTTCGCTAAAAAGATTAATAGAGGGGGGGATTGATATATTTATTATAAGCATCATAAACATCAAGAAGTTTAGGTTAGGTTGGCTATTTAGTAAGCCCTTGAATATTAAGATATTTCGTGTGTGTAGTTGCAAGTAAATTAAATTAATAAAAAAAAATAACATGGATGATGTGATACCATGAGCGATTATTATTATTAAAGAGCCGGTCTCTCTAGTTTTTTTTATAGAAAAGAGGCTGGCGATTACTAGGGCTATATGCGATACAGATGAGTAGGCGATAAGAGATTTTATATCTTTTTGACGAAGGCAAGTTATTCTTGAAGAGACGGAACCGATTAGTCTAATTCTTACTAATCAGGGTCTAATTTTTGATGAGAATTTTATTACTAATGGGATAGTTCGTATTAGGCCGTATCCGCCTAATTTTAATAGAATGGCTGCGAGAATTATTGAGCCTTCTACAGGGGCTTGTACGTGCGCTTTGGGTAGCCAAAGGTGAGAAAAGAATATGGGTATTTTTACTAGAAAAGCTAAAAGTATTATAGGAGCGTAATTGATATTAATGGTTAAATATTTTAAATAAATGAAGTCTGCATTTGATTTTAAGTTAATTAAGGATAAAAGTAGCGGCAATGAGGCTGTCACTGTATATATTAATAAATATATACTTGCTTGTATTTTTTCTGGTTGTCTTCCTTCTTTTATAATTAAAGAGAAGGTAGGGATCAATACTAGTTCAAACATTAAGTAGAAAATGATTATGTTTTTTGCTAGGAAAGTCAATAATAGGATAATAAAAATTGTTATTATTGTTCCAATAATATTAAAGTAACTGTTTGACGATATTAAAATTATTATAATAATAAAATAAGTTAGGATCAATATGGAAGCAGACAGAGTATCAAGTACGAAAATATTGTTTATTATGATTAAGTTATTTTGGTTAGAAAAAGTCAGTAGAGCGAGGATCAGGCAAGTCAAGCTGATTATTAATAATTTTTTTTTTTTTCTTAGATAAATACAGGTTAGTGACATAATTGTGATTATCAAAATTTATGAGCCAAATGGGAGAAGTTAATACATTTAAATGAGATCGTGAAATTGTCACTAATATGGATAGGCCTAAGGATGAGCCGATTACTATAATGCTTAAGAAGGTCAGTAGTGTGAAGAGTAGACTAGAGTTGAATCTTAATGATGACATTAAATAAACTACAATTAAAGTTGCTTCTAGACATAATAGTATCGTGATGACAGAGTTTCGCCATCAAAATAGACTTAGTAAACTTAGTAATATAATCAGGGTAATAGCAGCACATTTTTTACATCCAAAGTAAATATTATTATAAATTATTTTGTACTTTTGATTTTAGGATTGTTCATAATAATATTGTTTTTTTTTTCTTCGCATCCTATGATAATAGTATTTAATTTGTTTATGTTGACTTTGATGTTTTCTTTATATTTATTTTTAAAAATAGGTTCATTTTGGTTTAGATATATACTTATTTTAGTAATATTAAGAGGCGTACTGGTTTTGTTTACTTATATAATTAGCCTGATATCTAATTATAAGTTCGAAGTTAACAAAATAATTTTTGTGTTAGTTTTGTTTATAGTAGTTATTAATTATAACTGGGTTTTTTATATTGACGAGGAAGTTAATAGTTTAATTTTGTGAGAAAGAGAGTCAGGTTTTATATTGGAATTTATTTTATCTTTTTTGTTAATCGCTATGTTAATTGTAGTATGAGTTTCTAATTATAATAAGGGCCCCGTTTGAACTAATTTTGAAAGTATTGATACGAAAAAAAAACGTAGTTCTAAGAGTTTTAAATGGGTCATTGGTAGATTTACCATCTCCGTCTAGATTAAGCTATTTATGAAATTTTGGTTCTTTGTTAGGTATTTTTTTGATAATGCAAATCTTGACAGGTTTATTTTTGGGAATACATTTTTCTAGAGATGTGAGAATTTCTTTTTCTAGCGTGGTTCATATTTGTCGTGACGTTAATAATGGGTGATTTATTCGAATTTTACATTCAAATGGGGCCAGCATATTTTTTATACTTTTATATATTCATATAGGTCGGGGTATCTATTATGGTTCGTATCGATTTAAAAATACATGATTTAGAGGTGCTCTTATTTTTTTGATTAGAATAGCTGTAGCTTTTTTAGGTTATGTGTTGCCTTGAGGGCAAATGTCTTTTTGGGCTGCAACTGTTATTACTAATTTGGTTTCGGTAATCCCTTATGTTGGGGTGAGAGTGGTAGAGTGGTTATGAGGGGGGTTTGCTGTGGGTAATCCTACATTAACTCGTTTTTTTGTATTTCATTTTGTCCTTCCTTTTGTTATTTTATTTATAGTCATTTTGCATTTGTTGTTTTTGCACGAAACAGGTTCAAATAATTCTTTAGGTCTTAGTAGAAATATGGATAGGGTGGAATTTCATCCCTATTACTCTTTTAAGGATTTATATGGCTTTGTATTAGCTATTTTGTTATTATTGTTGAACTGTTTGTTGATTCCGTATATTTTTATGGATTCTGAAAATTTTATTCCCTCTAATCCCCTAGTCACTCCTATTCATATTCAGCCTGAATGGTACTTTTTATTTGCCTATGCTATTTTACGATCAGTTCCTAATAAGATTGGTGGTGTGGTTGCTTTACTAATATCTGTTATGGTTTTGTTTTTATTTCCGTTGGTGTTAAATCATCGGGTGCGTTCTGTAATGTATTATCCCTCAGTTAAGTTTTTATATTGGGTTATGGTTTTTAATTGATTCTTGTTAATGTGAATTGGAGCGTGTGTAGTTGAAGAGCCTTTTTTTTCTATTGGCCAAGTTTGTAGAATTAATTATTTTGTGATTTTTTTTTTGATAGTGTTTGGTAATTATTTGCAAGACAAATTTTAATTTCTATGATTGTGTTTTGAAAACACTTAGTAAGGTAACTTTAGTATTAATTAGTTTAAGTAAAATAGAAATTTTGTAAGTTTCAGATCTAAAAGAAGAAAAAATTGAACGTAATTAGGGGTAATATCAAGATTAAAATTAAAGGGAGAATGTTCAGTCAGTTTAATGATATTAACAAGTCGTAGCGAAAACGAGGGAATGTTCCTCGTAGTCATAAGATGAAAGATGTTAAAAATATTATGATTATAATAGAAGCTAGGGATGTTAATTTATTAAAAAATATAATAATAGTAAGTGTTATTAAAATTAGTATGCTTGCGTATTCGGCTAGAAAAATTATAGCAAATCAGCCTCCTATGTATTCTACGTTAAATCCGGATACTAATTCTGATTCGCCTTCGGCGAAATCTAGGGGGCTACGGTTTGTTTCAGCTACGCAGCTGATTAGCCATATTAAGAAAATAGGTGAAGTACCTAAAAAAATTGGTAAAAAGTTTTGAAAGTAATAAAATTTTGCTATGTTGTAAGAATGAAAAAATATAAGAATTCTTAGTAAGATTAAAAAAAATGATACCTCATAAGAAATTATTTGGGCTAATCTTCGAACGCTTCCTAGATGGGAATATTTAGAGTTTGCGGATCATCTGATTATTAGAATAGAGTATACAGATATTCTAGAGACCACTAAGAGAGAGATTAGCGAAAATTTGTTGTCTAAAATTGAATATACGGAGTAAGGAAGTATGGGAATAACTAGTAAGCTTAGTATAAATGTAGAGGCGGGGGTGATATATGAAATTGTGTAATTTATTAGCTCTGTTCTAATAATTGATTTGTTGAAAAGTTTAATAGCGTCACTAAAAGGTTGAAGAATACCTAAAAATCCCACTTTGTTAGGCCCTTTACGAATTTGAATATAGCTTAGAATTTTACGCTCTAAGATAGTGTAGAATGCAATACTAACTAAAAAGGGCAGGGTAATTAATATTAAATTAATGATTAGTATATTTCTTTTTTTAAATTCTAAGTTTAATGCAATTTTCTGCCAAATTGAGGTTTAAAACCTTTAACAATGTCCTTTCGTACTGCTATTAAATAAAAGAAGATAGAAACCGACCTGGCTTGCGCCGGTCTGAACTCAAATCATGTAACTTTTCAATAGACGAACAGTCTTACTTTTTAAATTTTTACTTTTAAGAGGTAGTTAATTCAACATCGAGGTCGCAAATAATTTTTTTTATAAGAGCTTTAGAAAATTATTACGCTGTTATCCCTATGGTAACTTGTTTTAAATTAATTTATTGTTTTAATGGTTTGTTCTAATTAAGATTTTTTTTAATTAACCGCCCCAGTTTAACATCAGTTAAGTTCAATAGGGTCTTATCGTCTTTCTATTTTTTATGAGGGTTTTAACGCAATTAGTAAATTAAAAAGTAATAGTAAAAATTAAGTATCATTCGTTTATCCATTCATTCTATCCTTAAATTAAAAGGCAATTTATTATGCTACCTTAGCATAGTTAAAATTCTACGGCTATTTAGTTCATTGAGCAGGAGATATTTATTATTAATCAATAAAAATTGTTTTTGTTAAACTGTCGATAATATTTTTAGTAATTTTAATATTTGTTAGGTTATATTATTTATTATTCTAAATGATGTTATTATTTATTTTCTACTAATATAATCATTATTTATTTTGTTAGAATTGTCTAAAATTTTTATTTAAGGTACTGAAATTTTAGTTTTTATACAAGTTGAATACTATAAATTCTTGTGGTTAATTATTTGTTTCGCATAAAAGTATTAAAAATTATCTTTTTAACAATTTTAGAGTTTTCTCTAGTTTTAGAAACCAGATATCATCCTGCTCGAAAAGTGTTTCGCTTCTATTATTATTTTATATATTTTTGACACAATTATCATTAAAAAAAAATAGATCTCAGAATTTCGGGAGATTTTTATTTAACTAATATTAGATTATCCCTGATACACGAGGTAAAATTTCATTTTGGATTTTTAGTGTTCCTTTTCAGTTCTAAAATGGAGTTGTGATAGTTAATGTGTGATTATTGTTTTAATTAAATGGGCTTAAAGATAAAATAGTCAGATTTTTTCAGTGTAAATGAAATGCTTAAAGCTTTTTAAAACTTGAGGCTCTTTCTAGAACATCAACTATGTTACGACTTGCCTTATCTTTAGATAAGGATGACGGGCGATATGTACACATTTGTTAATTAATTATTTTCTAATTTTTAATTAGAAAATACTTATAGATCCTCTTTATGATAAATTTTTTAATCTCTCTCCTTAAATTATATTTAATGTAACTCATATTGACTTAATTGTTAGCTACACCTTGACCTGACATGTTAAATAATCTTTTGAAAATAATTTTTTTATTAAATCTAGACGGCGGTATATAGACTTAAATTAAGTTAAAATTAGCGTGTATTATCGAATTAAAATACAAGTTCCTCTATTCAAGACAAGTGCCGTCATAATTCATTAGTTTATACGTAAAGAGTTAGTCCCTTAGTGCAGACTATAATAGGGTCTCTAATCCTAGTTTATTTTATCTAAGTGAATTTTAAATGCAACGGTGTTAACTAAAAGATAAAAATTTTACTTTTTTCTACAGTTATATTTTTAATTAATTAGTAAATAAATTAGATTAAACTTAAATATAACGTGTAACCGCGGCTGCTGGCACGTTATTAGCCTATTTTAAAAATTATAACCAAAATAATTTTTTCTTTTTTGTGTTTTAAAGTCAAGTAATAAATAGATCTTTATTTAATTAATGATTAATTTTAACTGAATTAATTTATTTTCAATAGTAAGGTGCCTGATTAAAGGGTTAATTTGATAGATTAAATAACGAACAGGTATATTTTACCAATTTAAAAATCAAATTTTTAAGTGTTTCACTTTGTTATATGGGAAAATCAGGCCATTTGTTAAAATTAAATTACTATAAAGTTTTTAAAGATTTTAATATTACATATATATTTTTATATAATTTTAATTTATATTGTTAAGATACTAAGTGTTGTAGGGGGTGCTCCCAAAAGCAGACCCCCTACAACACACCACTTAGAATAATATTTTAAATTTAATTTAGATAAAGTATATTGAAAAACTGTTGTTATTTTTAAGTGTCGCTATGCGAAAAAAAAAAAAAAAAAAAAAAATTTATATTAGAAAATGAGGAATTTTCATAAAAATATCTTTGTCTTATTTTTTATTTCTTAAATTTAGTTCTCTATCCGGTCCGGACTCATCCTAAAGGAAGGACCGGAATAATAGAGAAGAATTCACGTAATTTTGAATAATTTTTTTAGTCTGTACTCATTTAAAATTTTTTGTCGTAAATTAATTAAAGATGAGTTAAATTATATTTATAAGAATTAAAAATTTAATAAATAGAAGGAGATACTTAT